AATGAATTGCCTGATAAAAAGGATTACCTTGATAGGGTAAATCATGTAATAATATTACATTCATTATATTTAATAGAATTAAACTATTTCTAAAAGTATCAAAAACTTTTGTGCATCATACACCAAAATATAAAAAGATAAGCTAACTAAGCTACTGGGCTCATACCCCATTTATAAAGGTTCTAATCCTTTTCTTTTTAATTTTTAACAATTCGTCAAAAATCGTATTTTTCAGAATTTTAATAATAGGAACATTAATTTCTATTTCAGCTAATTCTTGACTAGGAGCTTGAATGGGTTTAGAAATTAATTTATTATCATTTATTCCCCTAATAAGTGATAATAAATTAATATCTACAGAAGCCTCATTAAAGTATTTCCTTACACAAGCTTTAGCTTCTTCTGTGTTCTTATTCGCTACAATTTTATTTTTATTAAATTCAGATAAAATAAATTCTAATTTTTTTATAGAAATAATAATTTTTTCTTCTTTATTATTAAAAAGAGGATCAGCCCCCTTTCATTTCTGATTCCCTAATGTAATAGAAGGTCTATCATGATTAAACGCATTGATTTTAATAACTTGACAAAAAATTGCCCCCTTAATACTAATTTCTTACATCATTTTTAAACCCTTAATTATTACAAGAATTATTTTATCAAGACTAATTGGTGCATTAGGGGGATTAAATCAAACCTCCCTACGTAAATTAATGGCCTATTCATCAATTAATCATCTAGGATGAATACTAGCTGCAATATACGACAGAAACCTATTATGAATAACTTACTTTTTATTTTATACATTTTTAACGTTCACGATAATTTTTATATTTAATATATTCAAAACATCTCATATAAATCAATTATTTACATTAGCTTTTCATTCAAAATCTATAAAATTTTTCTTATTTTTCAATTTACTATCATTAGGGGGATTACCCCCTTTCTTAGGATTTCTTCCTAAATGAATGGTAATTCAATCATTAACAATAAATAGACAATTATTTTTATTAACTTTTATAGTATTAATAACTCTAATTACTTTATATTTTTACCTGCGTTTATCTTACAGAGCTTTTATACTTAATTATTACGAAAATAATTGAATAAGTAATTCACTATATAATTCAAATTATTTAACAACCTTTATAACATATTCATTTTTCTCTTCGATAGGGTTATTCGTAACACTTTCTCTATACTTTTTACTTTAAGGCTTTAAGTTAAATAAACTAATAGCCTTCAAAGCTATAAATATAAGAAAGTCTTTTAAGCCTTAGTAAATTTATTACTCCTTTAGAATTGCAGTCTAATATCATTATTGACTATAAAGCTTAATGCTTTAACTTAAATAATTTATGATTAAAGAGAATAACTCTCATAAATAGATTTACAGTCTATTGCCTAAATTTCAGCCATTTAATCGCAACAATGGTTATTCTCTACTAATCATAAAGATATTGGTACTCTATATTTTATTTTCGGGGCGTGAGCCGGTATAGTAGGAACTTCTTTAAGAATTCTTATTCGAGCCGAACTTGGACACCCAGGAGCATTAATTGGAGATGATCAAATTTATAATGTAATTGTTACAGCCCACGCTTTTATTATAATTTTTTTCATAGTAATACCTATTATAATTGGAGGATTTGGAAACTGATTAGTACCAATTATGCTTGGAGCACCCGATATAGCTTTTCCACGAATAAATAATATAAGTTTTTGACTCTTACCTCCAGCTTTAACCTTACTCCTAGTAAGTAGTATAGTAGAAAATGGAGCTGGAACAGGGTGAACTGTTTACCCGCCCCTTTCTTCTAATATCGCTCACGGAGGAGCTTCTGTTGATTTAGCTATTTTTTCTCTTCATTTAGCAGGAATTTCCTCAATTTTAGGGGCTGTAAATTTTATTACTACAGTAATTAATATACGATCAACAGGAATTACTTTTGATCGAATACCTTTATTTGTTTGATCAGTAGTAATTACAGCCTTATTATTACTTCTTTCATTACCTGTACTTGCCGGAGCAATTACTATACTATTAACTGATCGAAATATTAATACATCATTTTTTGATCCTGCAGGAGGAGGAGATCCTATTCTTTACCAACACTTATTTTGATTTTTCGGACATCCTGAAGTTTATATTTTAATTTTACCTGGATTTGGAATAATTTCCCACATTATTAGTCAAGAATCCGGTAAAAAGGAAACCTTTGGATCGCTAGGAATAATTTATGCTATACTAGCAATTGGATTATTAGGATTTATCGTTTGAGCTCATCACATATTTACAGTAGGAATAGACGTAGACACACGAGCTTACTTCACTTCAGCTACAATAATTATTGCTGTTCCAACTGGAATTAAAATTTTTAGTTGATTAGCTACTCTTTACGGAACACAATTAAATTATTCACCTGCTACCTTATGAGCCCTTGGATTCGTATTTTTATTCACAGTAGGAGGATTAACAGGAGTAGTTTTAGCTAATTCATCAATTGATATTATTCTACACGATACATATTATGTAGTAGCTCATTTTCACTATGTTCTTTCTATAGGAGCTGTATTTGCTATTATAGCAGGATTCGTACATTGATACCCTCTATTCACAGGACTAACAATAAATACAAAAATATTAAAAAGTCAATTTACTATTATATTCATAGGAGTAAATTTAACTTTCTTTCCTCAACACTTCCTTGGACTTGCTGGAATACCTCGACGATACTCGGACTATCCTGATGCTTATACAGCATGAAATGTAATTTCAACTATTGGTTCAACAATCTCTTTACTAGGAATTTTATTTTTCTTCTTTATCATTTGAGAAAGACTAGCCTCTCAACGACAAGTAATATTCCCAGTACAATTAAATTCATCAATTGAATGACTTCAAAATACTCCTCCCGCTGAACACAGTTATTCTGAATTGCCTCTATTAACTAATTTCTAATGTGGCAGATTAGTGCAATGGATTTAAGCTCCATATATAAAGTATTTTACTTTTATTAGAAACTAATGTCAACATGAGCAAATTTAGGTTTACAAGATAGTTCTTCCCCTTTAATAGAACAATTAATTTTTTTTCATGACCACACCTTATTAATTTTAGTAATAATTACTATCTTAGTGGGTTATTTAATAATTATATTATTATTTAATAAGTATGTAAATCGTTACCTTCTACACGGACAAACTATTGAAATTATTTGAACAATTCTACCAGCAATTATTTTACTTTTTATTGCTTTTCCTTCTCTTCGACTTTTATACTTACTTGATGAAATTAATGAACCATCAATTACTTTAAAAACTATTGGACATCAATGATACTGAAGCTATGAATACTCAGATTTTACTAATATTGAATTTGACTCTTACATAATTCCTACAAATGAACTTTCATTAGACAGATTCCGATTATTAGACGTAGACAATCGAGTTGTATTACCAATAAATTCACAAATTCGTATCCTAGTCACAGCTGCAGACGTTATTCACTCTTGAACAATCCCTGCTTTAGGGGTAAAGGTTGATGGAACACCTGGACGACTAAACCAAACTAATTTCCTAATTAATCGACCAGGATTATTTTATGGACAATGTTCAGAAATTTGTGGAGCTAACCATAGTTTTATACCTATTGTAATTGAAAGAATTCCAGTTAACTATTTTATTAAATGAATTTCTAATAATATAAATTCTTCATTAGATGACTGAAAGCAAGTACTGGTCTCTTAAACCATTTTATAGTAAATTAGCACTTACTTCTAATGAAAAAAATTAGTTAAATAATAACATTAGTTTGTCAAACTAAAATTATCAATTTATTGATATTTTTTAATTCCTCAAATAGCACCAATTGGTTGATTAAGTTTATTTATTATTTTCTCTATTGCTTTTGTAATTTTTAATATAATAAATTATTATTCATTTATTCCTTCTATACCTAAATCTAGTTTAACAATTAAATCACAAACAATTAATTCATTAAATTGAAAATGATAACAAATTTATTTTCTGTATTTGACCCTTCTTCTAGTATTTTTAATTTATCATTAAATTGATTAAGAACATTCCTGGGAATTTTAATAATCCCATCCGCTTACTGATTAATACCTTCTCGGTATCATATTTTTTGAAATAACATTTTATTAACGCTTCATAAAGAATTTAAAACTCTACTAGGACCCTTAGGAGCTAATGGTTCTACTTTCTTATTCGTATCATTATTTTCAATAATTTTATTTAATAATTTTATAGGATTATTCCCATATATTTTTACTAGAACAAGCCATCTAACTTTAACTCTAACATTAGCTTTACCATTATGATTATGTTTTATATTATTTGGATGAATTAACAATACACAACATATATTTGCCCATTTAGTTCCCCAAGGAACTCCTGCTGTACTAATACCATTTATAGTATGTATTGAAACAATCAGAAATGTAATTCGACCGGGAACTTTAGCAGTTCGATTAACTGCTAACATAATTGCAGGTCACTTATTATTAACATTACTAGGAAATACCGGACCTTCAATATCATCAATTTTACTAAGAGTATTAATCATTACACAAATTGCTCTATTAGTTTTAGAATCTGCAGTAGCAATAATTCAATCTTACGTATTTGCTGTTCTTTCTACCCTTTATTCTAGAGAAGTAAATTAATGTCAACCCACTCAAATCACCCCTTTCACTTAGTAGATTACAGACCATGACCTTTAACTGCTTCAATTGGAGCAATAACAACAGTTGCAGGAATAGTAAAATGATTCCACCAATACAATATAACCTTATTCCTATTAGGAAACATTATTACAATTTTAACAGTATACCAATGATGACGAGATGTATCTCGTGAAGGAACCTTTCAAGGTCTTCACACAGAAGCTGTTACAACTGGACTACGATGAGGAATAATTTTATTTATTTTATCAGAAGTATTATTTTTTGTGTCATTTTTTTGAGCTTTCTTTCATAGAAGTCTTTCTCCCTCTATTGAATTAGGGGCTGTATGACCTCCTTTAGGAATTATTCCATTCAACCCTTTCCAAATTCCTTTATTAAATACTGTAATTTTATTAACTTCAGGAATTACAGTAACTTGAGCACATCATAGACTAATGGAAGGTAACCACTCACAAGCCACACAAAGATTATTTTTTACAGTCACATTAGGAATTTACTTTACAATTCTTCAAGCTTATGAATACATTGAAGCTCCATTTACAATTGCAGACTCAGTTTATGGATCTACATTTTTTATAGCAACAGGATTCCATGGAATTCATGTATTAATTGGGACAACATTTTTATTAATTTGCTTAATTCGACACCTTAATAACCATTTCTCAAAAAATCACCACTTTGGATTTGAAGCCGCTGCCTGATATTGACACTTCGTTGATATCGTTTGACTATTCCTTTATGTATCTATTTACTGATGAGGAGGCTAATTAATTATCTATATAGTATAAAAAGTATATTTGACTTCCAATCATATGGTCTATTATTAATAGTATAGATAATTTTATCAATCTTAACAATAAGCTTAATTATTTTATTAATTTCTATAGTAGTAATACTATTAGCCTCTATTCTATCAAAAAAAACACTAGTTGACCGAGAAAAATCCTCTCCATTTGAATGTGGATTTGATCCCAAATCTTCATCCCGACTACCCTTTTCTCTTCGTTTTTTTTTAATTACAATTATCTTTCTTATTTTTGATGTAGAAATCGCTCTAATTCTTCCAATTATTTACATTATTAAATTCTCAAATCTTTTCATATGAACTACTACTTCAATTATTTTTATTCTAATTTTATTAATTGGCCTTTACCATGAGTGAAATCAAGGAATATTAAACTGATCAAATTAATAGGGTTGTAGTTAACCATAACATTTGATTTGCATTCAAAAAGTATTGATTTTTTCAATCTACCTTGAATATGAAGCGATAAATTGCAATTAGTTTCGACCTAATCCTAGGTATAATTTACCCTTATTCTTTAATTAATTGAAGCCAAAAAGAGGCTTATCACTGTTAATGATAGAACTGAGATAAATACTCCAATTAAAGAAGTATGGTGATCAAGAAAAAGCTGCTAACTTTTATCTTTTAATGGTTAAACTCCATTTATACTTCTACATAATTTACACTTCATTTAATTTATATAGTTTAATATTAAAACATTACATTTTCATTGTAAAATTAAAAAATTATTTTTTATAAATTACTAAAAATAATTCACATAATTATTCAAAGATAAATTTATCTCCCTAACATCTTCAGTGTCATACTCTATTTATAAGCTATTTGAATAAAAACAAATCATATAAGTATACAAAATTACTACTCAAAGAACAAAACTTAATAAATAAACCTTTAAATTATTATTTTGTAAAACCTGATTTATTTGAGAATTACTAACTAATCTATAATAAAGTTTTTGACCTCCAAAATATTCAGATCAACCTTGATCAAAAGATTTTACAGCTAACTTACCAATAATTAAGGAATAATTTATAATTCCGTAAGTAGAAATATAAGGCATAAATCACATAGAACCTAAAAAATAAGAACTATGATAATTACTTAAAGCCTTATTAAAAAAAAATAAAGAAACACAAGAAATTAAATATCCTATTAACCCTCCTACAATACATACAAATAAAGTTAATAATTTTAAATAAGGAGGTAAAACAACTACAATTGGACTAGGAAAAATTAATCAACTTAACATTCTACCTCCAAAAATTCTTAAAATTAATAAACCTATCATTCTTTTTAATATAACTCAACCCTCATCATTTAGTATATTTAATGAAGAAAAATTTGAATCCCCAGTCATTGTATAATAAGCTAAACGAAAAGAATAACAAACTGTTAATCCTGTCGAAAAAAAATATAAAAAAAATGAAAATATATTGATATAAGATAACGATACAACTTCTAAAATTAAATCCTTTGAATAAAATCCAGCTAAAAAGGGTATTCCACATAAAGCTAAATTAGCTACATTAAAACACGAAGAAGTTAAAGGTATTATTAAACTTAAACCTCCTATTAAACGAATATCCTGAGAATTATTTATATTATGAATAATAGCACCAGCGCATATAAAAAGTAAAGCCTTAAATAAAGCATGTGTTAATAGATGAAAAAATGCTAACTTATAGTATCCTATAGATAAAATACTTATTATTAAACCTAATTGACTTAAAGTAGATAAAGCAATAATTTTTTTTAAATCAAATTCATAATTAGCCCCTAATCCAGCTATAAATATTGTTAATCCTGAAATCAATAATAATAAATTTCCTATTCAAGATCTTCTTAAAACAATATTAAATCGAATTAATAAATACACCCCCGCTGTTACCAAAGTTGAAGAATGGACTAAAGCAGAAACAGGAGTAGGAGCTGCTATAGCAGCTGGTAACCAAGAAGAAAACGGGATTTGAGCACTCTTAGTTATGGCAGCTAATATAACTAAAGAACCAATTAATAATATTTCTAAATCACTTTTCATAACTTCTAAATAAAAAACATAGTTTCAACTTCCATAATTTAATATTCAAGCAATTGCTAATAGTAAAGCCACATCCCCAATTCGATTAGACAAAGCAGTTAATATCCCCGCATTATAAGACTTCACATTTTGAAAATAAATAACTAAACAATAAGATACTAGCCCTAACCCATCTCATCCTAATAAAATTCTAATTAAATTAGGACTAATAATTAATAGTATTATTGAACTAACAAATATTAATACTAACATAATAAAACGATTAATTTTATAGTCACTTCTCATGTATTCTTTTCTATAAAAAATCACTAAAGAAGAAATTATTAAAACAAAAGATATAAAAATTAAACTTATTCAATCAAATAATAATGTCATTACAATACTCATTGAATTTAAAGAAACCACTTCTCATTCAATAAAAATTCTAAAATCATTTATAATAAAAGTAATTCCTAATAAAAAACTAGACAATCTAAAAAAGAATAATCTAATAAATCTAATAGTACAAATTGATAAATACCTCACGATCTAAAGAGAATAACTCTCATCATTGACACCACAAATCAATATTTTAATTAAACTATTTAAATTACAATCATAATATACACATATCAGATTTCAAAATTAATAAATTTAAAGGAAATCAATGTAAAAACAAAAGTAAAAATTCCCGAACAGAACCTCCTCTAAATGAATAAGCCCCTGAAAAAATTTTACCGTGTTGACTATAAGCGTATAAATATAAAGTATAAGCAGCACTAAAAAAAGATAATAAAGATAATATTAACATTGTAACTCAAGATCATCTAACAATTCTATTAATTAAAGAAATTTCCCCTAATAAATTTAAAGTAGGAGGGGCTGCTATATTTGCAGAACTTAATAAAAATCATCATAAAGCTATAGAAGGCATAAAATTTAATAACCCCTTATTAATTAATAAACTTCGACTTCCTAATCGTTCATAAGAAATATTTGCTAAACAAAATAATCCAGAAGAACACAATCCATGAGCAATTATTAAAGTATAAGAACCACAAATTCCAGAATAAGTCATTGTTATTAACCCCGCTAAAACAATTCCCATATGAGCTACTGAAGAATAAGCAATCAAAGCCTTCAAATCTGTTTGACGTAAACAAATTAAACTAACTAACACTCCTCCTACTAATCTAATTCTAATTCAAATATAATTAAATTTTAATCCTATTAATTGCAAAAAAGGTATTACTCGCAACAGACCATATCCCCCTAATTTCAACATAATTCCAGCTAAAATTATTGAACCAGAAACAGGAGCTTCAACATGAGCCTTAGGAAGTCACAAATGAACTAAAAACATTGGCATCTTAACTAAAAAAGCCATAACTAAAGAAAAATATAATACTTCTAATTCAAATAAATAATTATTCAATAAATAAAAATTTATAGTCCCCGTAATCTTATAAACATAAAAAATTCCTACTAATATAGGTAAAGAAACTAATAAAGTATAAAATAATAAGTAAACTCCAGCCTGCAAACGCTCAGGTTGATACCCCCAACCTAAAATCAAAAATAATGTAGGAATTAAGCTTCTTTCAAAAAACAAGTAAAATATAAATAAGCTTATTCTTCTAAAAGTTAATACTAATAAAACTAACAACAATACAATATTAACTAAAAATAAATTTACATAATTATTATACTTATAAATAGATTCTCTAGCCATTAATATTAAAGAAACAATTCACAAACTTAATAAAATCAACCCATAAGAAATTATATCACAACCTAAAAAATAAGAAATAGACATAAAATAATTTCCACATATATTTATTAAAATAAAAATAAATCTTAATAAAAACAAAAAACTTTGAACCATTCAGTAAGTATTATATATAAAACATAAAGGAAACAAAAATAAAATAAAACTAATAATTTTTAACATTGTAAAATATTAAATCTCTGAAAATAATCATTACCATGAGTACGAATCATTCTTACTAAAATAGAAAGTCCTAACGCACCTTCACAAACTCTAAATGTTAAAAATATTATTCTAAAAAAAAATTCAAAATTAAATATATTTAAATAAATAAACAATAATAAAAACAATCTTAAAACAATATACTCTAATCTCAATAATATTGACAACAAATGCTTACGATTAGAAACAAAAGTAAACACCCCTATAATAAATAAAATACTCGGTAAAATTCAACTTAAAATTATTAACATTTGTTTTAATAGTTTAATAAAAACATTGGTCTTGTAAATCAAAAATAAGAAATAATCTTTTAAAACTTCAAGAGAAAAGAAAATTCTTTATCATTAATCCCCAAAATTAATATTTTAATTAAACTACCTCTTGATATTATACAATGAATCCTACTAACATTATTATTTATTTTTAACTTTATTTTTCTAAATATAAAACATCCACTAGCTATAGGATTAACCTTATTAATCCAAACAACTCTAATTTGCTTAATATCAGGACTAATAACTAAAACCTTTTGATTTTCTTATATTCTATTCCTAGTATTTTTAGGAGGAATACTAGTATTATTTATCTATGTTACATCATTAGCATCAAACGAAATATTCTCATTTTCAATTAAACTAATAATTATAGCAGTATCCATTTTCATACTAAGTTCTATTGTTTTATTTTTTATAGACAAAAATATTTTATTACAATACTCTAATATAGAAATTAAATCTACATATAATTTAAACTCTTATATCATAGAAAATGCTCTATCCCTTAATAAATTATACAACTACCCAACCAATTTATTAACTATTATATTAATAAATTATTTATTAATTACACTAATTGCAGTTGTTAAAATTACTAAATTATTTAAGGGACCCTTACGTCCTATATTTAACTAATGAATAAACCTTTACGAGTAAAACACCCTATCTTAAGAATTGCAAATAGAGCATTAGTTGATTTACCTGCACCTATTAATATTTCAGCATGATGAAATTTTGGATCCCTTTTATTCTTATGCTTAATAATTCAAATTCTTACTGGATTATTTTTAGCTATACACTATACAGCAGACATTAATTTAGCATTCAATAGCGTTAATCACATTTGTCGAGATGTTAACTATGGATGATTATTACGTACTATACATGCTAATGGTGCATCATTTTTTTTTATTTGTATTTACCTTCATGTAGGACGAGGAATCTATTACGGATCCTATTTATTCACCCCCACTTGACTAGTAGGGGTAATTATCCTATTTTTAGTTATAGGAACTGCTTTTATAGGATATGTTCTACCTTGAGGACAAATATCTTTTTGAGGGGCAACTGTAATTACTAATTTATTATCTGCTATTCCTTACTTAGGAATTGATTTAGTACAATGAGTATGAGGAGGATTTGCTGTAGATAATGCTACTCTTACACGATTTTTTACCTTCCACTTTATTCTTCCTTTCATTGTATTAGCAATAACAATAATCCATATTTTATTTTTACATGAAACAGGATCAAGTAACCCAATAGGACTAAACTCTAATATTGATAAAATCCCCTTCCACCCTTACTTTACATTCAAGGATATTGTGGGATTTATTGTGATAACAATAATTTTAATTCTATTAGTATTAATTAATCCCTATTTACTAGGAGACCCAGATAATTTTATTCCAGCTAACCCATTAGTTACCCCTGTTCATATTCAACCTGAATGATATTTCTTATTTGCATATGCAATTTTACGTTCAATTCCTAATAAATTAGGAGGAGTTATTGCTCTAGTACTATCAATTGCCATTTTAGCCATTCTACCATTCTACCACCTTAGAAAATTCCGAGGAATCCAATTTTATCCTATCAATCAAATTTTATTTTGATTAATAACAGTTACAGTAATTTTATTAACATGAATTGGAGCACGACCTGTAGAAGATCCTTATGTATTGATTGGACAAATCTTAACAGTAGTATATTTCTCTTATTTTTTATTTAACCCTCTAATTATTAAATGATGAGATAATCTATTAAATTAGTTAATGAGCTTGACATAAGCATATGTTTTGAAAACATAAGATAGGAATTAAATTTTCTATTAACTTTACTAAAATAAATTATTTAAATTAAATAAATCAAAAAAATCTTTAACCCAACAAAAAATAATAAAAAATTTAATGAAAAAGGTAAGAAACTCTTTCACGCTAAATACATTAATTTATCATAACGAAATCGAGGAAGAGTTCCCCGAACTCAAATAAATATAAAAGAAACAAAAGTTAATTTAACATAAAATAATAATGAAAAAACATCTCTACCTAAAAATATTACACAAAATAATATACTTATAAATAAAATTCTTGCATATTCAGCCAAAAAAATTAAAGCAAATCCTCCTCTTCTATATTCTACATTAAATCCAGAAACCAATTCAGATTCCCCTTCAGCAAAATCAAAAGGCGTTCGATTAGTTTCTGCTAAAGAAATTCTAAACCAAACTAAAGCTATAGGAAATATAATAAATAAAAATCAAATAAATATTTGATACTTATAAAATATTAATATATTATAACCTCCAATTAAAAAAATAAAACTCAATAAAACTAAAGCCAATCTTACTTCATAAGAAATAGTCTGAGCAACAGCTCGTAAACCTCCTAATAACGCATAATTTGAATTAGAAGATCATCCAGCTACTATTACTGTATAAACTCCTAAACTAGTACAACACAAAAAAAATAATAATCCTAAATTAAAAGAAAATAATTTCACAAATAAAGGTATACATATTCAAACTAATAAAGAAAGAAATAAAGAAAAAATAGGAGAAAAATAATAAGAAATATAATTAGATAACAAAGGATAAGTTTGTTCCCTCGTAAATAATTTGATTGCATCACAAAAAGGTTGGGGAATTCCTGCAATACCTACCTTATTAGGACCCTTACGAATTTGGATATAACCTAAAACCTTACGTTCTAAAAGAGTTAAAAAAGCAACTCTTACTAATACAAAAATAATTAATAACAATCTACCAACAATAAATAATAAATTTTCTATAAAAAACAAGTACTATTTGTAATAAAAATCACATAAATAAATTCTAAATTTATTGCACTAATCTGCCAAAATAGTATTATTATATTAATTATATTCAATATAAAAATAATTATTTATTAAATATTAGGTCCTTTCGTACTGAAATATTTTAATTTATTAAAGATAGAAACCAACCTGGCTTACGCCGGTTTGAACTCAGATCATGTAAGAATTTAAAAGTCGAACAGACTTAAAATTTAAGCGGCTACACCTAAAACTATCTCTTAATCCAACATCGAGGTCGCAATCTTTTTTATCGATATGAACTCTCCAAAAAAATTACGCTGTTATCCCTAAAGTAACTTAAATTTTTAATCGCTAATAACGGATCAATTACTCATAAATTAATGATTTTTAAAATTAAAAGTTTATTAAATTTTAATATCACCCCAATAAAATATAATCAATTATTATAATAAAAAAAATCTACAAAATTCTAATAATATGTATATAAAGATTTATAGGGTCTTCTCGTCTTTTAATTAAATTTTAGCTTTTTGACTAAAAAATAAAATTCTATTATAAATTTAAATGAAACAGTTAATATCTCGTCCAACCATTCATACCAGCCTCCAATTAAAAGACTAATGATTATGCTACCTTTGCACAGTTAGTATACTGCGGCCATTTAAAAATAATTCAGTGGGCAGGTTAGACTTAAAAAAAAATTCAAAAAGACATGTTTTTGTTAAACAGGCGAACATTATTTTTGCCGAATTCTTTATTAAAACTTATCAATTATTTTTATTTTTACAACATATAATATACTAATTTTATCATTATTTTTTTATTTTTAAAATTAAAATAAATACTTTAATATAAAATTAAAATTTAATAAATAATCAATATTATAAAATAAATTATAACAATTTTATTAATAATAGCTATTTCTAAGCTTATATTTATAAATTATTTAATTAATTTTTAATAATTTACTTTACAGCTTATCCCATAAAATATTAAAATTAAACATTTATTTAATTAATACATTTAATTAAATAATATAAAATTCCTAAATTAAATTTATTTCTTAAAGAACTAGATACCTTTAAAAACGAATAACATTTCATTTCTAATATATTATAAAAAATAATTTTGTAACATTAACTTTAATAATATATTAACTCTTTTAAAATCGAGAAAATTATTTTAAATAACCTTTATTTAATAAACCCTGATACACAAGGTACAATAAATTAAATTTTCTTTTAAAACATTAATTTTTCAATTTATTTCAACTTTCTTTCACAATACTATTTAACTATAATTAAAATTATTTTTTCTTTATAAAATACTTAAACAAATCACTATATAATTATTTTTAATAATTTACAACAAAAAAAAAATTAATTAATAAGTAAAAAATAATTTCAATTTATATTGATTTGCACAAAAATCTTTTCAATGTAAATGAAATGCTTTACTAAATAAGCTTTAAATTGCATTCTAGGTACACTTTCCAGTACATCTACTATGTTACGACTTATCTTACCTTAATAATAAGAGTGACGGGCGATGTGTGCATATTTTAGAGCTAAAATCAAATTATTTATCTATATAATTTTACTATCAAATCCACCTTCAATAAACATTTCAAATTTATATTCATATAAATAACTTTATTGTAACCCATTTAAACTTAAACATAAGCTACACCTTGATCTGATATTCTTTCTTTTAAAAATTCTTGAAAATTAACTTTCTTATAAAATATTCTAATAACGACGGTATATAAACTGATTACAAATTTAAGTAAGGTCCATCGTGGATTATCGATTACAAAACAGGTTCCTCTGAATAGACTAAAATACCGCCAAATTTTTTAAGTTTCAAGAACATAACTACTACTACCTTAGTCTTTTTATATACATTTTAAATAATAGGGTATCTAATCCTAGTTTATTAATAAAATTTCCAAGCTTTAATTATTTAATTTAAAATTACCTACAAATTTAAAATTTCACCTAATAAATTTATTTTTATTTTAATAAAAAACAATCTAACTTTAACTAAACAAAATTTATTCGTATTATTCGTATAACCGCGGCTGCTGGCACAAATTTAGCCAATACTACTTTAATATCACTATCTCTAAGTTTCCTTAATAAATAATATTAATTACTGCGATTAATAAAAATTTATCTACTATTTAAATAAATAATAATTCACACAAAAATTTACATATAAATTAAACTAATAACAAATTTATAAGCCAAAATAAAACTTTTATTTTTAAAATTTTTATATTTTTAAAAAAATTAAAAACAAAATTTCATAATTTAAATATTTAAAAATAGTAATTTAAATCATTAATAAAAATATAAATTAATTTACAAAACATGAAAACTCTATTATTACTGAAATTATTAATTTACAAATAATTTAACTATTAAATAACTTTAAAATGGTACTAAATCCCCGTATTGAATAAAAAAAATACTACCCCTATTTAATATTTATAAGTAATAATAATTAATAACACTAATAATTATTAATAATTAATTTTAATTTAAATAAATAAATTTAGTAATAAATTATTATAATACATACATCATTATAAAAAAAACATGAAAACTCTATTATTACTGAAATTATTAAT